TATTTTACCCGAATCTTCTTCCATAATGGTACGGAATAATAGTCTCGTTGGAATAGGAACACCAATCACTTTCAATATAAGAAGTCGAGTAGGCGGATTGGTCCGATTAGAAAAGAAAAAAAAAAAAATAGAATTAAAAATATTTTCTGGAAATATCCATTTTCCCGGAGAGAGGGATAAGATATCCCGACAAAGTTCTATCTTGATACCACCCGGAACGGTAAAAAAAAAATGGAAGGAATCAAAAAAAATTAACAATTGGATCTATGTCCAATGGATCGCAACTACCAAGAAAAAGTATTTTGTTTTGGTTCGACCTGTAATTTTATATGAAATACCGGACAGTATCGATTTTGTAAAACTTTTCCCCCAAGATCTATTCCAGGAAAGGGATAATCTGGAACTCAAAGTTGTCAATTATATTCTTTATGGAAATGGAAAATCCATTCGGGGAATTTCCGACACAAGGATTCAATTAGTTCGGACTTGTTTAGTCTTGAATTGGGATCAAGGCAAAAAAAGTCCTTCTATTGAGGAGGCCCCCGCTTCCTTTGTTGAAGTAAGTACAAATGGTTTGATTGAGTATTTTCTAAGAATTGACTTAGTAAAATCGAATATTTCATATATCAGAAAAAGAAATGACCCATCTGGTTTAGGATTAATCGCGGATAATGAATCGGATCGGATCAATCCATTTTTTTCTATTCATTCCAAGGCAAAAATTCAAAAATCACTTAGCCAAAATCACGGAACTATTCGTATGTTGTTGAATAGAAATAAGGAATGCCGATCTTGGATAATTTTGTCATCATCTAATTGTTTTCAAATAAGACCATTCAACAATGTTAAATATCACAATGGGATAAAAAAAAATCCTATAATTAATAATAATAATTCATTAGGACCTTTAGGAATAGCCCGTCAAGTTGGAAATTTTTATTCACTTTACCGTTTAATAACTCATAATCAAATATCAATAATGAAAAATTTCCAACTTGACAGAATAACGGAAATTTTTCAAGTAATTAAATATTATTTAATGGACGAAAATGATAAAATTTTTAAACCCGATCTAGACAGTAATATCGTTTTGAATCCATTCCATTTGAATTGGTATTTTCTCCATCATTATTATTGTGAAAAAACGTTTACAATAATTAGTCTTGGACAATTTATTTGTGAAAATATATGTATAGCTAAAATGAAAAATGGACCACAGCTAAAACTAAAATCGGGTCAAGTTATAACTGTTCAAATGGATTCTGTAATAATAAGATCGGCTAACCCATATTTGGCGACTCCAGGAGCAACCATTCATGGCCATTATGGAGAAATCCTTTATCAAGGAGATATTTTAGTTACATTCATATATGAAAAATCGAGATCCGGTGATATAACACAAGGTCTTCCAAAAGTGGAACAGATATTAGAAATACGTTCGATTGATTCAATATCGATGAATCTCGAAAAAAGAATTGATGCTTGGAATGAGTGTATAACAAGAATTCTCGGCATTCCTTGGGGATTCTTGATTGGTGCTGAGCTAACTATAGCGCAAAGTCGTATTTCTTTGGTTAATAAAATCCAAAAGGTTTATCGATCCCAGGGAGTACACATCCATAATCGACATATCGAAATTATTGTGCGTCAAATAACATCCAAAGTCTTGGTTTCCGAAGATGGAATGTCTAATGTATTTTTACCTGGTGAATTAATTGGATTATTGCGAGCAGAACGAACTGGGCGTGCCTTGGAAGAAGCAATTTGTTACCGAGCTTTATTATTGGGAATAACAAAAACATCTCTGAATACTCAAAGTTTCATATCCGAAGCGAGTTTTCAAGAAACTGCTAGAGTTTTAGCAAAAGCCGCTCTTCGGGGTCGTATTGATTGGTTGAAAGGTCTTAAAGAGAATGTTGTTTTAGGGGGAATGATACCCGTTGGTACCGGATTCAAAAGAATAATGCACCGTTCACGGTCAAGGCAATATAACAAAATTACCTTGAAAAAAAAAAAATTATTCGAAGTAGAAATTCGAAACCTTTTGTTCCATCACAGAAAATTATTTGATTCTTTTCATTTCAAATAATTTTCTGTGATACATTAGAAATATAGGATTGAATGCGCTTTTAGGAAGCATTCAATTCATCCCCTTAAATGCAGTGATTTGGTAATAAGGTATAATAAATAGAAAAAATGAATGACCTGATTCTATATTAACGGCCAATCGTCTATAAAAGAGAAGGTTCCATCGGAACAATTATTTATTGCTATTTCAGGATACCTGGTCTCGTTTTTTTTCACTTTTTTTAAAAAAAAAACGTGTGGGGATAAATGACAAAAAGATATTGGAACATAACTTTTGAAGAGATGATGGAAGCTGGAGTTCATTTTGGCCATGAGACTAGGAAATGGAATCCTCGAATGGCACCTTTTATATCGGCAAAGCGTAAAGGTATTCATATTACAAATCTTACTCGAACTGCTCGTTTTTTATCAGAAGCTTGTGATTTGGTTTTTGATGCAGCAAGCAGAGGAAAACAATTCTTAATTGTTGGTACAAAAAAAAAAGCAGCCGATTCAGTAACACGGGCTGCAATAAGAGCTCGATGTCATTATGTTAATAAAAAATGGCTCGGGGGTATGTTAACGAATTGGTATACTACAGAAACGAGACTTCGTAAGTTCAGGGACTTGAGAACGGAGCAAAAGACAGGGAAACTGAACTCTCTTCCAAAAAGAGATGCCGCTATGTTGAAGAGACAATTATCTCATTTGGAAACATATCTGGGTGGCATAAAATATATGACGGGGTTACCCGATATTGTAATAATCATTGATCAGCAAGAAGAATATACGGCTCTTCGAGAATGTATCACTTTGGGAATTCCAACGATTTGTTTAATCGATACAAATTGTGACCCAGATCTAGCAGATATTTCGATTCCAGCTAATGATGATGCTATAGCTTCAATCCGATTAATTCTTAACAAATTAGTTTTTGCAATTTGTGAGGGTCATTCTAGCTATATACGAAATTTTTGATTAATAATAAGATAAATAAATTTTTAGATTTGGTTGGGCGGTCATAGATTTATGGAATCGGTTATTATAGCATTACAAAATTGTGCAAAAATAAATATTTTGTGATTAGTAGGTATTCAAAATAGAAAATGAAATGAAAGTCAAATAAGGAAATGGTTGAATCAAAATAATTCCCTTTCAAGTTATATTTTTTTTTAGAGGGCAGGGCAATATGAATGTTCTATTATGTTACATCAACACATTAAACAGATTCTATGATATATCTGCTGTCGAAGTAGGTCAACATTTCTATTGGCAAATAGGGGATTTTCAAGTTCATGCTCAAGTACTTATTACCTCTTGGGTTGTAATTGCTATCTTATTAATTTCAACCATTCTAGTTGTTAGAAATCCGCAAACTATTCCAACGTCCGGTCAGAATTTCTTTGAATATGTCCTTGAATTCATCCGAGACGTGAGCAAAACTCAGATTGGAGAAGAATATGGTCCGTGGGTTCCGTTTATTGGAACTTTGTTTCTATTTATTTTTGTTTCGAATTGGTCAGGGGCTCTTTTGCCTTGGAAAATTATAAAGTTACCTCATGGAGAATTAGCTGCACCCACAAATGATATAAATACTACTGTTGCATTAGCTTTACTTACGTCAGTAGCATATTTCTATGCGGGTATTTCAAAAAAAGGATTGGCTTATTTTGGTAAATACATCCAACCAACTCCAATCCTTTTACCGATTAACATCTTAGAAGATTTCACAAAACCCTTATCACTTAGTTTTCGACTTTTCGGAAATATATTAGCTGATGAATTAGTAGTTGTTGTTCTTGTTTCGTTAGTACCTTTAGTAGTTCCTATACCTGTTATGTTTCTGGGATTATTTACAAGCGGTATTCAAGCTCTTATTTTTGCTACCTTAGCTGCGGCTTATATAGGTGAATCCATGGAAGGACATCATTGATTAGTTATCAAATAAGTATAAATAAAATAAAAACCACTCCCTGGGAATGGTAATAAAAAAAAATAGGAAAAAGATCTTTTAGATAGATCTCTTTCCTATTTTTTTTTTTTTATTATTTTGTTCATTCAATTAGAATTAGAACTATAAACATATTCAACCTTTTTATTAGTATATTTAGTATATTAATACTAAAATTAATTAAAATTCTTATTAGATGTCAAAATGGATTAGTATATTATATTTAATTTAATTAATATTAGAAATATTAGATTGGGAACTATAATTTAGGATGATATCTACGTTGTTTACAACATGTGATTCAAAAAAAGATGTTATATCGAACTGCAAAATATTAAAAAAAAATATATATATATAACATTTAGATCACTTAAATTCGAATATTTCCATGTAATAATTTGGTCTTTCGAATTGATTTAGATTAATTCCATCCATATGGAATAATAATGAATAAAAGAAAGGACAAAAAATAGGGTGAGGGGGTCGAACTAAGTGTATATATAATCTAATCGTTATAAGACAACTCTTAGTTTTTTAGGGGTTTCCAAGAATGATTCTCGAATCCTATTGAATGTAAGATATAACTAATAGGTTTACGGTATCGAACAAACACATGTATATGTCATAGTAGATATTCATTAGTTATATATGACTATACTATCTAAATTTGTCCTGCTACTACTCTAAATTTAGCTGGGGATTCGAAAAAAAGAACCCTTCCATTCCATCTCTTGTAATTGTGAATTGAATAACTCAAAAATTGAAATAAAGAAAAAGAAAGAACGAAGAATTAAAAGAATGGTTCAAAATTTAAGATAAGAACAAAAATTCTATGTATTCACAAAAAACTACATGGGTAGAAACGAAAAAAAAAATGAATATCGAAGTTATTTGGATAATTCAATAAAAATTATTCATGAATTACACTTCGACTAGATAAATGAAGAATGAAATAATTAAGTCATAATTTCTTGGTTGATTATATTATTAACTATTTCTTTTCTTTATTTTATTTGGAATAGGAGAAACTTATCATGGATCCACTGATTTCTGCTGCTTCTGTTATCGCTGCTGGGTTGGCCGTCGGGCTTGCTTCTATTGGACCTGGAGTTGGTCAAGGTACAGCTGCAGGGCAAGCTGTAGAAGGGATTGCGCGACAACCGGAAGCAGAGGACAAAATAAGGGGTACTTTATTACTTAGTCTGGCTTTTATGGAAGCTTTAACTATTTATGGGCTGGTTGTAGCATTAGCGCTTTTATTTGCCAATCCTTTTGTTTAATCTTAAAAAAAAAAAATAGAAAAAGAAAAATACATATTGTTTTTTCCGTGGACTTTGGTTGCTGCTATTGCTTATATATATATTTATATATATATTCCGATTTAACTCCTACAATTTATCCTTCATTCGGATTAACATACTGATTCGACTTCTTCCGTCCCTTTATTTAGTCCAATGAGCGCCCCCTTTATTTAATTTAGAATTGAAAACAACTAGATATTTTGCAATTGACATAAGAACTAGTATCTACCTCTAAGAAGTATCATTCTTATGGGGAATCTTTCAATTGACTAACCAATTCAAAATATAGAATATATTTATTAATAAATATATTCTATATTCTCTAATAGATAGAATAAAATTCTTATTCTATTCATATTCGTACTAGTAAGAAGAATTACTAGTAATTCATATTAATTGTTATTAGTAAGAAATGAAAATATTAGTTTATTATAGAATAAACTTTAATTTAATATAAAAAAACTGGGAATCGTAGAAACAAAATTAGTTTATCCATAAGAGGAGATGCGATCATATGAAAAATATAACCGATTCTTTTCTTTGCTTCATTTACTGGCCATCCGCCGGAAGTTTCGGGTTTGATACCGATATTTTAGCAACAAATCTAATAAATCTAAGTGTAGTGCTAGGTGTATTAATTTTTTTTGGAAAGGGAGTGTGTGCGAGTTGTTTATTTCAAAGAATAGATTGGATCCAACCAACTGCACTTTTTTCGTTATAACTAGAAAAACGTGCATGATCCGGCGAATGACTTCTTACTAAATAAACAAAAAAAATAGTTAAGAACCATAGCATTTCGCGATTCATTGGTAAATCTACTTTGATTCTCTATCAACCAAGAATTTTGGAGCATTACCATGGTTAAAGCTAATTAGTTTGAAGTTTAGACGCAATGTAGTATTCTTTCTACCACTATGTTAATTTAATACGGAAATTGGAATTTTTTCGATATAGAACACTCATGTCGATAAAATGACTTGAATTCTCTTTATGATGAAAAATAGGTGTTTTGTTTAACGCCTCCTTTTATACAATGCGGAATTGATGACCTACGTATAAATTAATCAGAATTCTTTGGATTTGAATAAAAAAAACAACTTTGCTGACAATTATTTGTTTGGTCAGAAGAGTCCTCCAAATATTTTAATCTTGTATTGGTAATCATTTTCAAGATTTTTAGAAATAGACAAAAGAGGATAGGCTCATTCGATAATAAAGATAGGGAAATTTCCTATAAGGAATTGAGTGTGAGAGCCAAATGAATTGAAAGATTCATGTTTGGTTCGGGAAGAGATCATAGACATTTTTAAATAAATGGAAAGAGAATCTACTTTCATTAAGTGATTTATTAGATAATCGAAAACAGAGAATCTTGAGAACTATTCGAAATTCAGAAGAACTACGGGAAGCAGCCGTTGAACAGCTGGAGAAAGCCCGGGCCCGCTTAAGGAAAGTAGAAACGGAAGCGGATCGGTTTCGAGTGAATGGTTATTCCGAGATAGAACGAGAAAAATTGAATTTAATTAATTCAATTTATACAACTTTGGAACAATTCGAAAATTACAAAAATGAAACGATTTATTTTGAACAACAAAGGGCGATTAATCAAGTGCAACAGAGGGTTTTACAACAAGCATTACAAGGAGCTCTGGGAACTCTGAATAGTTGCTTAAATAACGAGTTACATTTACGTACGATCGGTGCTAATATGGATATGTTTGGGGCGATGAAAATAACTGATTAGTCGTTCTACTAGAATATAGAAAGTATAGGCATTATTTTTTTTTTTTTTCTTCGAAAAAGAATCAAATTAAGAAATATTCATGGTAACCATTCGTGCAGATGAAATTAGTAAAATTATCCGTGAACGTATTGAGCAATATAATACCGAAGTAAAAATTGTAAATACAGGTACTGTACTTCAAGTAGGCGACGGTATTGCTCGTATTTATGGTCTTGATGAAGTAATGGCAGGTGAATTAGTCGAATTTGAAGAGGGTACTGTAGGCATTGCTTTGAATTTGGAATCCAAAAATGTTGGTGTTGTCTTAATGGGTGATGGTTTGCTGATACAAGAGGGAAGTTCGGTAAAAGCAACAGGAAGAATTGCTCAGATACCAGTAAGTGAGGGTTATTTGGGTCGTGTTGTAAATGCCCTAGCTAAACCTATTGATGGTCGAG